AGAGTCAAAACCTATTGGAAGGTCCTGAATTAGACCAATGGAATTCTGTCTGCTATAATAATAACTAAAAAAGCACTTCTGAATTGATCTCATCCTTTAATAATTTGAATTTTTATTTGTTGAGTAATAACTTAATCCTTCAATAAAATACTCTTTGTAGAAATAGCAATAGATATTTCAACCCATTCTTTTTGATTACGAAAAAAAAATTATACATTAGTTCCTGAATAATGCCACGTTATCCCTATTAATAGAGGAAATAAGAAAAAGATCTTTTTTTTTTCGTTCCTATTCTTCTTTTTGAAAAAAAAATAAGGGGGGGTTTCAAAAAAAGGATTATTTCGTTCCTGATAGTCATTTTTGAATCTGTGGATAGGAGTATACTCTGAATCGGAATCGTGGGTAGTACTGCTTGATCATTTCTACTAACTTAAAGCCCCAATTACTATTCTTTTTATGTTATGTAAAAATTCCTTTTGGATAATTTACATAAAAAATCTCCATTACTAATCCTTTATGTATTTTGGTGTTCCTAACCATCCACTGATTTTTGCTCAATCACCCGTTATGGTAATACATAGAAACGATAGTGAAAACTCTATGTGGTTGATCTTTTGAGTTGAGCCCGCTTCAAGCCAGGATGACTAATCAACCAATCTTGGGGTAAAAGTCTTGCTTCTATTTACTTTTTTTTTTATTCTTGTACGTAGGAAATGAGACTCAATCTTTTTACTGCTAATTTCTAAGCTGTTTTCTTTCACTCATACAACTATCTGATTTAGGTCATCAAACTGAATGATGAATAAAAAAAGGAGATATCTATTCAATTTCTTTTCGAAAAAGAAAGGAATAAAGAAAAGTTTCTGTTTTAACGAATCGCACGTAGAGATATTGATAACACACAAAGGGTTAATGGTATTTCATAACTAATCGATTGAGCAGCGGCTCGTAGACCACCTAAAAAAGAATATTTATTATTTGATCCATATCCTGACATAAGGAGTCCAATGGGAGCAATACTGGAAATGGCAATCCATAAAAAAACACCGATATTGAGATCAGATAAAACAAGGTGATAACTAAAAGGAATTACTGAATAACTTAGTAAAATTGATATAACTGCTATGGATGGTCCTATACTGAATAAACGAGTATCTCCTCTAGATGGAAAAAGATTCTCTTTGAAAATAAGTTTTGTCCCATCTGCTAAAGCTTGAAGAATTCCCCAAGGACCGGCGTATTCGGGACCAATACGTTGTTGTATTCCTGCAGATATTTCTCTTTCTAACCACACAATTACGAGTACACCTATTGTGATTCCCAATACAAGAGTCAAAATAGGGAAAAACATCCCTATGATTCCATAGACTTCTTTTAAAGATTCCAATCTAGAAAAAGAATTTATATCTTGTACTTCTGTTGTATCAATTATCATTTTAACGATCAACTTCTCCCATAATGATATCTATGCTACCTAGTATTGTCATAATATCGGCCAATTTCATTCTTTTAACTAACTGAGGAAGAATTTGCAAATTGATAAAACCAGGTGGACGAATTTTCCACCTCCAAGGAAAACCACTCTGATCTCCTATTAAAAAAATTCCCAATTCTCCCTTTGGGGCTTCAACTCTTACATAAAGTTCTTGCTTCGGTAATTCAAAAGTAGGAGAAGGTTTTTTACTAATGAATCGATATTCAAAATCATTCCATTCTGGATCCCTTTCTCTAGCAAAGAATCGGGTTTCTAAATTCTCATAGGGTCCCCCTGGAATTCCTTCCAGAGCCTGTTGAATAATTTTTATCGATTCCCTCATTTCAGCGATTCGGACTAAATAGCGAGCTAATGAATCTCCTTCTTTTTGCCAATGGATTTCCCAATCCAATTCGTCGTAACATTCATAATGATCAACTTTACGAAGATCCCATTGGATTCCGGAAGCTCGTAGCATTGGTCCCGATAAACCCCAATTTATTGCTTCTTCTGGACCAATAATGCCTACCCCCTCAACTCGTTCTAAAAAAATAGGATTTCGCATAATAAGTTTTTGATATTCAGAAACCGCTGTTAAAAAATAATCACAGAAATCCAAACATTTATCTATCCATCCATAAGGTAGATCGGCCGCTACTCCTCCGATACGAAAATAATTATGCATCATTCTCATACCGGTGGAAGCTTCGAATAGATCATATACTAATTCTCTTTCTCTGAAAATATAGAAAAAAGGAGTCTGTGCACCAATATCTGCCATAAAGGGGCCAAGCCATAACAGATGAGAAGCTATACGACTCAACTCTAACATAATTACTCTGATATAACTGGCTCTCTTAGGTACTTGAATGTTTCCCAACTGTTCTGGTCCATTTACGGTTATTGCTTCTGTGAACATAGTAGCTAAATAATCCCAACGTGTTACATAAGGCAGATATTGTATAACTGTTCGATTTTCCGCAATTTTTTCCATTCCTCTGTGTAAATAACCCAATATTGGTTCACAATCAATAACATCTTCGCCATCTAGAGTAAGGATGAGCCGAAGAACACCATGCATTGATGGGTGGTGAGGTCCCATATTGACTATCATGAGGTCTTTTCTTGTAGTTGTTACATTCATAGGTTATTCCTCGATTCATTCTTTCATGAATTGCTGAAAATGAAAAGAAGTTCATTATATAATAAAAAAATAAAATAATTCAAATTCCTTTTTCAATTAACGAGTTTTTGATTCCCGAATATCCAGCTGACTAATTAATTCTTTATAACGTACTCTATTTTTCTTTGACAAATAAGAGAGCAGTCGTTGGCGTTTTCCCAGGATTTTACGTAGACCTCTCTGAGATAAATAGTCTTTTCTGTGCAATTCCAAATGTGAAGTCAGTCTTCGTATCTTATTGGTGAAATGAAATACTTGAAATTCAACGGACCCCCTGTTTTCTTCTTTTTCTTCTTGTGAAATAACTGAAATGAATGAATTTTTTACCATAAAACGGATTTGCTATCCTCTTTTTTTTTAATGGATTTTACTGATCAGCATGCATTGATCATGTATCAGACTGGAAGGTAAGACAATACATGGGTGCAACTATTTGTTTCATATACCATACATATATGGTACAGAATATATATGAAAAACGCATCATTAACAAATTTGCAATCGTGGATACATATTTATCCTTATCATACTGAAGCGGCTCCCATTATTGGTATCAAACCAATATCGATTCATACAAGATAAATCTTCTAATCGAGAATTAGGCCAAAGAACGAACTTTAATTTAATTAGTTTCTTTTTATCAAAATGTTTTCTTTTATCCAAAACAAAGTTTTTTACGTTGTTGCAAAATACTGGATTTTTATGAATACCATCTCTCTTCCGTGAATTGAAACAAATTAGAATTCTTAATTCTTTACGTCCTTTAGTGGATAAAACTTTTTCGGGAACAAAGAACAAATCATAATGATTTTTGTATCTATTTTCAGCCATTCTTTGATGTCTTTCAATGGATTTATCCAAATTAATCTTAGCAATATAGCTTTTTTCTCGGTATCTTTGATTAATTTGGGGCTTACTCTTATGAACCAATGAAATATTTAGACTTTGGTACATAATAAATTGTCCGTCATTTTTTATAGACAAACGAACTGGTTCGATAATTAATATACCCTTTTTCATTAATTCTGTAAGAGTTAAATCCTTTTGAATCATCAGAATATCTAAACTCATTTCTCCCCTTTGAATAGAGGATATAGCAATTTCTCTTGGATTTATCAGTCTAAGTAGGAGACAATATACTTTGATATTATTGATCATTCTTTGATTTAAAGAATCATCCCATCTCAATTGAAAACGTAAATACCTTTTTAGAAAGAAATCAAGTTCTGCTTCCGTGTTGCTCTTATATTTCTTTTTCTTTATACGTTTTTTCATATCTGAGCTTGCATAATCTTCTTCAATAGCTTTTTCTTGGTTTGAGAGAAGTGATCCAAGGTTCGCTTGATTTTGTGCATCTGATTCAAGATTATCTCGACTTGCGGATTCTTTTTCTTCTTGATTTCGATTCTCTAATTCAATCGATTTTTTTTCATTCGAAAATAGAAAAAGATTCCTTTTGTTCTTTCTAGTGATGTTTTTATTTTCACTACCATTTTCATTAAAATTTAAAAGAAGTAGTTGGATTGGTATGATACACGGTCTCATAATATATGTATTATAAAGCAGCACAAATTCTGGAAAGAACCAAAGTTTCAGATTCGATATGGGACGACTTAGTATTTCTTCATTCATTCCGATCCAATCAAAAAGGTCTTTTTTTTTGTTGGATGCCGTAATTCCTCTATTTTGGGAAATTTTAAGATAAAAAAGACCTTTTTGATCCATTTTATCAATTATTTGATAATTATTAATCCCAGTATTAGTATTTTTATTACCATTGGTATCGATATCGATCCAGGACTCAATATCGACTTTATTTCGAAGACAAAAATCGAAAATTCTCCAATCAAAATATTTTCTATCTGTAAATTTATCCAGATTCATAATAGCATCATCTTCTAAATTAATAGGAATAATACCTCCTGTCATATCAACGAATTTACCCTTTTTATATATCTTATTGTAATTATAACAAATCTCTTGTTTATTATTTAAACGTAATGGTGATACAGAAATATGTGAATCCTTCTTATTTTCATAATTAATCGATTTATATGAAAAAAGGTCATATTTATAGTATTGTTGAAAGTTATATTTTGAATTTGATTCAAAATCATTTAATTTTTTGTAATTAATTAATATTAATCGATCTTTTTCATCTGAATGCTTTTTGTTTAAATCTTTATTTTGCACTATACGGGTTTGATTGAATCTATTTCGCCATTTGTGTGGTACTAATCGATACCATCTAATCGGAGATAAATCATATTGATAATGAACCCTTAACCAGGTTTTCCATTGAATCATTCCCGAATTCCAAATATTTTTATGTTTTAATTCAGAATGAAAAATTCCTTGTGTTTCAAAATAATCCTTTATTTTATTCTTAAGAAAAAGAGATGTTCCGTGATATTGATATTGAAGGACATATCTTAACTTATACAAGTTACGAATTTGCGTTTGATAGAATTGGTAAAATACATATGCTTGTGAGAATGAGGATAAAAAAATCTTTGATTTTTTATTACTAATATCCGAAATTGATTTTTTTATAGTCCAAATAAAAATAAAACGAATTGTATTTTTATTTCTTTTATCAATTTTTTCTTTATTTCTTTCATTATTGTAAATGTATTTATCAATCATTTTTTTTGAATTATCAAAAAAAAGTTGTGTAGTGATCCTCGGAATATTAATGATACAGAGAAGGATATCTATGTATATCCTTTCAATTAAAAATTTGAAAAAAGAATATGATTTGTGGATTAATCGAACATTTCTTCTTTTGAATTTCTTTAATTTCTGCCAAATATTTTTTATTGATGATAATAGTTTAGTAGGATAACTTCTTTTATTATAACTAATATTTATATTGATTTCCGGAGTTAAAAATCCTTTCTTCTTATCTTTTGTAATTTTTTCTATTTGATTCCTGATTGTGCTGGTTCTATCAGCCAGATCTTTCATTTTTTTTTCTGTCAAATTCATAAATAGAATTTGAATGGACGATTCATTACTCATCCCATTACTGATTATCCTATCTTTTTCTTTTTTAGTTTCACTCAATTCATATATTTCTCTTAATCCAAATAATTGAATTGGGTTTCTTTTTGAAAGTTCTTTTATTATTCCTTTTAAAAATAGAATGTTTTTCATGACCCATTTTTTTCTTTCTTTTGAAAGGTTTAAAAATAAAAAAAAATGGATTCTTTCTTTTAAAACCTGTATAACTAAAAAAGAATTCTTTTGCAATTTGATAATTTTTTTTCTGAGTTCTTTAAAAATGGGTTCAAAAAATGAACGTTGTTTTCTGGGAGAACCAAAAGGAAGTTCAGTTTCCATTCCCCAAACTGTTAAAAAACAAAAATCGTTTTTTTGCCCTTTATTTCTCAGCGGATCTTTCTGGGGGGGTGACACCTTAGATCTGTGCCAAGGTTTAAGGCAAAAAGGAAATAGGATCTTTATCTGAATACCGTCTGTCAACCAATTTTTTGGAAATTCGGTTTCTGATAATTGAACACTATTATAGGTGCATTTAACATGCATTTCTCTATTCCAATCTTTTAAGTCCTCGGACCACTCGGGAAATTGAAATAATAACATACGGGCTATATTTTTAGCTATTATCAATGAAGGGAATAGAATATATTTTCTAAGAAAAGATTGGGTTACTAATAGGGATCCTCTTATTACTTGAGCAAATAAAATGTTATCCCAGGCTTCCGCTATTTCTATTCTTGCTTTCTCTTCTCTTTTGTATTCTTCTCTTTTTTCTTCCTCTTTTTTTTTCTCACTTTCTTTTGTCTTTTCCTCCGTATAATCCGAAATTCTTAATTCTGTTGTTTTTTTATACATCCAGTTTTTTGAAATGAATTTTATCATCCCGGAGATATCAAAAGAAAAAAGGGGTTTGTCTATTCTGTCCAAAAAAAGAGTAGAATGCACATTTGCTTGAAACAATTCACAAGTAACTGTTTTACGTCTTTGAGCACGCATAGAGCCTTTGATTATGTCTCGACGAAAATCCGATTGTTGTGAATAACGTATCAAAGCCACTTCGTCGGCTTGATCAGGATTATTAGTATTTTTGCTATTAACATCAGTATTTTGATGGTTATCAGTAAAAATCACTACACGTTTGGCTTTTCTGGAACGAATCTGATGATCCTCTGCCACGTTTTCTTCGTTTTCTCCCTCCTGTTGTTCCAAATCGTTGATTAATTTGTATGACCACGGAGGAACTTTTTTACTTATTTCTTTTATTCCAATAGATTTTTTTTTACTTCTTTTAGTCTTGGGCTCAGTTATAACTGCGTTGAAGAAAATTTTCAAAATTTTTATTTGATCTTCTGAATTAATTCTTCCTTGTTCAGTTTCTGGAAATGGAAATAAATAAAGTTTTTTTTCTGTTGATAATGAATTTCTAACAAATGCATCTATTTGTTTTTCCAAGTTTTCCTGATCAGTATTAAAAAGTATAACATAAATCTTATTTATCCAACCTGTCTCGATGTAATTTTTTATAGAAATTTTATTTAGGATTGGGGATAAAAAAAAAAATTTGACCCTTCCACGACAGGGCCCTTTCAAAAAAGGATCATATATTTTAGGCAAGTATTCTTTTTTATTTTCATCATTACACAATCTAGTTATTTTTTCGAGTACATCTAGAGTAATGGATCCTTTATTTCGAGTTTCCATTCGATTTCTAAATTCTTTGCTCAAGTTGTTCTTTTTTTGTTCATTGGTATAAATCCAATGATCATACAATTCATCAGAGGGTAGTTTTTCTCTTGTCAACAAAGAAATTTTTTTTTGTATCATTTTCAAGAAAGTTGACAAA